GAATCTTCTACCTATTTGATGGGATGGTTAAGAGATTATCTATGGTTAAATTCTTCACAACTTATCAATGGATATAACCCTTTTGGTATGAATAGTTTATCAGTCTGGGCGTGGATGTTCTTATTTGGACATCTTGTTTGGGCTACTGGATTTATGTTCTTAATCTCATGGCGCGGATATTGGCAAGAATTGATCGAAACTTTAGCATGGGCTCATGAACGTACACCATTGGCGAATTTGATTCGATGGAGAGATAAACCAGTGGCTCTTTCCATTGTGCAAGCAAGATTGGTTGGATTAGTCCACTTTTCGGTAGGTTATATATTTACCTATGCAGCTTTCTTGATTGCCTCTACATCAGGTAAATTTGGTTAATTTGATTCTTTATTGTATCTGCAAAAATAGAATTTCTTTATATGAAGAAGGGGAACCACCTTCTTCTATTTCTACATCTAGGATCCGACTTCTATCATTGATACTAATAGGAAATGAACCATCATGGCAAAGAAAAGTGTGATTGAGAGGGAAAAGAAGAGACAAAAATTGGAACAAAAATATCATTTGATTCGAAGATCTCCAAAAAACGAAATAAGAAAAGCTCAGTCCTTAAGTGAGAAATGGGAAATTCAGGCAAAGTTAGAAGCACTACCGCGTAATAGTGCACCTACACGTCTTCGTCGACGTTGTTTTTCAACCGGAAGACCGAGAGCTAATTATCGAGACTTTGGATTCTCTAGACACATACTTCGTGAAATGGTTCACGAAGGTTTGTTGCCCGGTGCAACAAGATCGAGTTGGTAAGAATAAAAAAAAATTATCTTCATTTTTTTATTTATTTTGATGATTAGCGATCATAGGACGGTCCCTTTACCATTCTGTAGAAATGGTTTATTCTATTTGTACAGATATGGTGGAGGGGCACATTCAATCTCAGTTTTACATTAATTGTCAATTCTTCTTCTTATCGCGGGGTAGAGCAACTTGGTAGCTCGTAAGGCTCATAACCTTGAGGTCACGGGTTCAAATCCCGTCTCCGCAACATTTTTGATAAAAATAGGAATTCACGATTTTATATTTTTTAAAATATAAAAAAATATAGTAAACTAATATACTAGTAGTATTCAATACATAAGCAACGGCGGATAGCGGGAATCGAACCCGCGTCTTCTCCTTGGCAAGGAGAAATTTTACCATTCAACTATATCCGCATTTTTTTATTGTACTTTATACTTTAATAAAAAAATTATATTTGTGCAGAGCTGTGTCTGATATCTATTAGGAGTAATTAAAATTAAAAAAAGTAGAAATCTATATATATTCTATATTATATATAGATTAGTATATTATTTTTAATTAAAGTATTAAAAAAATGTACTTACAAATTTTTGAAATCTAAAAAATATATTCCCCTATAGAATAGGAATCCAGTATTTTTCTATTTTCTTATCTTGTTTTTAGTTTTACTATATATATCATATTTAAGTATAAGATATAAGCTTTTTCCAAGAGAAGAAGTTTGACCCCTCCCATTAATAATAATAATGTTTTAGTTTTCTTTATTTGTGGGGTCTTATATATTCCATTTTAATTTTAATGTGCCTCACAACCCGAAAGAATTCGGGGGGGGAGGGGTCATTTCGTTTTTTAATCTAGAATGAATAGTTTCAAGAGATGAGAGAATTAAGAATACCCACTAGAAATACTAATCCAATCCACAATGATGTACCGGAAAATACAACATTTTTATTACTTGACCAACCATCAGGAGAAGCAAATACAACAGGTACACCAATCAATAAAATGGATGAAGTAACAATTAATGCAAAAACAGCTAATTGAAAAGCAATAGTCATGTTTCTAATCCTCCAATTTACCAACAAAAGAACTATACCATTTGATCCCCCAACCCCTTTTGACCCCTAAAAATAAAAAAAGCATTATGGAAGGTTTTATCATGAATCTATTGATTTTAGATGACACCCCTTATTAAGGCATGGATGGATCGAGGGGTAGTTTTTTTTACTTCACAAAAGAGCATGCTGGATCATGCATATATATACAGATAGAGAACTAGACCAATAGAGTCACACTGGGTATCTTTATCATAGATAGATAAAAAGGGTATTAATTCGTATGGTCCTGTTCTCTTGAGTGGAATAAAGATAAAATAGAAATTAGCTTTTGGAGAGATGGCTGAGTGGTTGATAGCTCCGGTCTTGAAAACCGGTATAGTTCGAAAGAACTATCGAGGGTTCGAATCCCCCTCTCTCCTTTTTCTTGGCGAATTTATTTTTTAATTTTTTTTATTTAGGTTGGCTCGGTTTTTTCGGGCTCGACTATATCACCACTTAGCCGAACCCGAAAAAAGATTAGATATAAATGAATTGAAAAAAAAAATATTTTTTCAATTGCTCGACTCAACCCAATATGTATACTAAAATCAAAGTGATTCCTACGTCAAGCATTGGATTTGATGTCTCAATTAAGAGGAGTCATGAAA